CGAGAATAGCAGGAAGATTTAAATAAGTTTTATTTGTTATCGGATCATAAAAACTCACCTTGTGAAGATCTCTTCCTTCTCTTCGGGATCGAACATCAATTGCAACGATTCGATAAACGGCTCATTGGGATAGATGTATATGAATAATACCCCCCCCTAGAAACGTATAAGAGGCTTTGGCCTCGTACGGCTCGAGAAAAAAATTAAATGAGTGGAAGTTAACTCTCTGTATAAAATTCAAATATTAAATAGATTTATTAAAATATTAAAAAAATTCGCCAGTATTGAAACCCTAAATATTTTTTTTCCATAAAAAACATTCGTAACATTCGTACTCTCGTAACTCAAGTTAAATAACTCTCAAATATCTCAACAGAGAATCCTTAAGTACTTTTTTTATTGAGTAGTCTCTAACCCTTTTTTTGTTTGTCTCATTTTTTAGAATCAATTTAGATTCTTCATTCTAATCTAGTTGTTCAAACAATTGAAAACTGGATTTCCTTGTTTCAGGATTCTTTATCCTTACTTTGAATCTTTGGGTTTAGACATGACTTCGGTGATCTTGAATCGTTTTATTAAAAAATAAAAAAGGGCAGCAACACGCCCCTTATTTTTTTATGATTTTTTTCTTTCTATCAAAGAATCATACAAACGCTTGATTCACGCACGATAGACTTTTTATTCAAAGAATTTTACAATTTTAAGAAAATTTCCTTTTCCATTGTAAAATTCCTTGAAAGGGCTTTTTTTCAATATAAAAAGACTTACGAAGTTGTTCCAACTTATTGATTCGCACTAACCCTAGATCCTTACTCCTGCGAAAGGAATAAAAACTTTATATTCTCCTCGAGCTCCATCCTGTACTCTTTTTTATATTCCAAAAAAGTATAGAACACAAAATGTCGAGCCAAGAGCACCTCTATTCCGATATAAAAAGTGGCGGATCAAAAAATCCACAGCAGATCATGTCCTTCAATTCAAGTCGCATGTTGCTTTCTACCACATCCGAAGTTTTACCATAACATTCCTCTAGTTTGTGTAAGTATGGAATCATGAATAGTCATAGTTCAGTCAGTATATCATAATCTATACTTTTTCTTTCTCTATGAATGAAATAGAGAATTTACGCGTAAAAGGTTCAGTCAGAATTCAAATGAATCCCATATTAGATTGTATATATATGTAAAATATAAATTTGAATAGGAATCTATATTTATATATATAAATTATAGAAATATAGATTTTTTTTATTAAAACTCTTAGAATCTATGGTTCTACCTTACTTAACCCGCATCACACACAAATTAAAAAAGCAAATAGATTTTTTTGAATTCGGTTCAAATGATGAAAAATTAAGTGGATTCTTCTGTGGATTCTTCTTTTGATTTCAATATTTTTTAAGAATCAAATATTGTATTTTTAAACAGAAAGATGGTGTACAAAGGCAATAGAAGATTGATTCTGATACTCTGGGACGGAAGGATTCGAACCTCCGAATAGCGGGACCAAAACCCGTTGCCTTACCGCTTGGCTACGCCCCATTTAGATTTTTATTCAAGACTACTAAAAGAGTAATATTGCTATTGGTTGTTCGTCAATTCAATTTAAGCCCAAATTAAATATAGATTACATCGGTGCTAGAGTTTTGCCACGTGTAGATAGCAAATCAAACTTACTTTATTGATCATTACATAAAATTCAATTAAGATATTGTATGAAAATATTATTTCTTTAATTCTCATAAGAGAATGAAAGGATTTTTGATTGAGTAAGTTCAACAAAGTCTTTTTAGACTATCTTTTTTTATTTTTTTCCTTATATAAAAAATATATTAATAACTCAATCAAAAAAAAATTATCCACAAGAACACCAATTTTTGTTATGCTTAATATATTTAATTTGATCTGTATTTGTTTGAATTCTGCCCTTTTTTCAAGCACTTTTTTAGTCGCCAAATTGCCGGAGGCCTACGCCTTTTTGAATCCAATCGTAGATGTTATGCCCGTAATACCTCTTTTCTTTCTTCTCTTAGCCTTTGTTTGGCAAGCGGCTGTAAGTTTTCGATGAAATTGTTAATACTGTCTTAAAAAAAATTCACGATTTTTATTCTTCCAACAATTCAAAAGATAAAAAAAATATTGACGTATGAACGAACTCTCAATTCAAACATTTCATTTTTTTATGAAAGACTCGACTATATATCTTATTACAAATGACTTTCTGAAACCCTTTTGATTTTTTTTGCGGGGGGGGGAGAACAAAAATAACTTTATTTATTGGTATCAAAATTAGATATTTGGTATAAAAATAGAGAATCTATTCTCTTTTTTTTTTTTGTAAGATCTTGGAGATTGTGTAATGCTTACTCTCAAACTTTTTGTATACACTGTAGTTATATTCTTTGTTTCTCTCTTCATATTTGGATTCCTATCTAATGATCCCGGACGTAATCCGGGACGTGAAGAATAAACAAGGAAAGGTTTTTTATTGCTTTATTTAATTAGTGGAAATGCTCGAATTTTATTAGGATTTTATCTATTACACATCATTAAAAGGAAAAAGGGAAAGAGAGGGATTCGAACCCTCGGTACGATTAACTCGTACAATGGATTAGCAATCCAACGCTTTAGTCCACTCAGCCATCTTTCCTAATCGAAAAGGGATACTTAATTAGGTTCATTAGACAAAAAAAGGCTTGAAAAAGAACCTTCTACACTAAAAAAAAACGCTTTATTTTTTTTTTTCATTATTCTTTATATTATATCTATTTTTTTTTTCATTTTCTATATTTTATTATATATAGATAATAGATAATTTATTTTTTATTATAGAAAAATATTGATCATCTATTTATATATATAATATATATACTATTTATATATATATAATTATATATAATATATTACTATTATATATATATAATTTTTTTTATATAACTTTTTTCAGTAATTCTATTTATATGAAAAATTTCGATAAAGATTAGATAAAGAAAAGGCGCGAACTCAAAAGATAAATAAATAAAACCACAATAATAGAAATAGAGAATCCTTTTTTTTTTTTTTCTCGTCAAAACACAAGTAAAAAATCTTTTTGATTTTAATAGCCTGGCCTGGTCAGTCCCCAGCCGGGCCTTTTTTTGTTAAAGTTAAAAAGACTCATCGGATGGATTTTTAGACAAAAAAATCTGAAAAAAAAAAAAATGGAATCAAATCCGCTTTTACTAATTTTATTAAGTTTTATTAAGTCTACGCGTCAACGCTAGAATTTTCTCATTTTTTTTTTTCAGATTTTTTTTCTTACACCCCTGATTACTTTGTTCGACAAAAGATCAATTTATATGTAATAATGGCATTGTAGCGGGTATAGTTTAGTGGTAAAAGTGTGATTCGTTCCTTTAATCCCTTTAATAGTTAAAGGGTCTCTTGGTTTGATTTATCTTCCGATCAAAAACTTTATTTCTTAAAAGGATTTAGTCCTTTCCCTTTCAATGAAAGATTCAAGGAAGATTATAGATTCTCGTAATTTGTATCCAAAGACTCTAATCAATTGTAAATTTGGATTATGAAATTCCGAAACATAATTTTTGAATTGGATGACTATTTACAATTCAATAAGTATAACAAGAGGATCCATGGATAAAGCTAGAAAAGTTTCTTTCTAATCGTAACTAAATCTTCAGTTCTATTCATTATTTGGTATAGAAAAATTGAAGCAAAATAGCTATTAAACGAGAACTTTGGTTTACTAAAGACATCGACATATTATATTGTTTTAGCTCGGTAGAAACCCAATACTTTTCCTAAGGATTCCGTTAAATAGAAATAAAGAACGAAGTAACTAGAAAGATTGTTCGAGTTCTCCTGATCTATCTTCTAGAAGGATCATCTAGAAAGCAAAATTTTCTGTGAAAGCACCCAGACGGAAAAAAAGCTAACATAGATATTATGGGTTAAATTTTGATTTCGTTCCCGTCTTTTTTTTTTTAATTTCCCCATCCATCATAAAGGAGCCGAATGAAACCAAAGTTTCATGTTCGGTTTTGAATTAGAGACGTTAAAAATATAAAAAGGATCAATCGACGTCGACTAAAACCCTTAGCCTTCCAAGCTAACGATGCGGGTTCGATTCCCGCTACCCGCTCTAAATTTAAATTGCCCTTATTAGAATTATAGACAATTTTCTCTATTAGAATTGCCTAATAGCAATTGTGTATTGAAGTGAATTCAATACACAATTGCTAAAAAATTTTAGCACATTCTTTTTTTTTTAACAATTGGAAAAAAGCGAAAAGCGTCCATTGTCTAATGGATAGGACATAGGTCTTCTAAACCTTTGGTATAGGTTCAAATCCTATTGGACGCAATATCAATATAGATATAAATATATTGATATTTATCTATTATTTAGATTTCTATATATATAATATATTATTATTCTATTTCGAAAAAATATAAGAAAGAAATAGAATAATAAAGAAATTCTTAATGCTTTAAGATTTAATATTAAACAGAGATTCATTATATACTTAATTTCTATTAGAGATATACTTAACTTATAGATAGACTTCTATTTATAAAATTTCTGAAAAATTTAATTAAAATTAAAGAATCAAATTGACTAAAGAATCAAAAATTAAGACTTATCAATTTCGTTTCTTTTTTTTTCTACTGAAGTAGAAAACGTTCCAATTGCTCTTGAATGCCTTCTTTCAAAACGCTTTCCGCTTCAGCGGTTAATGTCTTGGTAGAGGATATGATTTCTTGGAACTGAGGTTTATTGGTTTTTAAGTAAGTGCGTAACTGAACGAGAAATTTTCTTACTTGCCCAATTTCTAATCCATCCAGATAACCATTTGTTCCAGTATAAATAGTCATTACCTGTTCTTCCACTGTGAGAGGGGCTGATTGGGATTGTTTCAGTAACTCACGCAACCGTTGACCTCTTGCCAATTGATTCTGAGTAGCTTTATCGAGATCAGAAGAAAATTGGGCAAAGGCTTC